TATTAAAGTGGCTTTATAGTGGAAATATAAGACGTTAGATTGCAAATCTGAAAATGTAATTAAAAATTGCTAAAGCTTTTATATGTTAGTGTTAAATGCACAAAAAGTTTTGATCTTTTAAGTTTCGGTGAAAGTCCTTTACATATAAATAAGATTTAAAAGAATTTACTTATTTTTATGGCTTTGAAGGCCATTAGTTTATATAACTTAAAATCTCTATTAATTACGTTTTTTGTATAAAGTAGCTTTAAGTTTGATTCTTGCTTATAATTTTTATACTATGATTAAAAAATACATGAAAATTATAGTGTTCCTTTATATTAAAAATTAAAAATTATATATAATATAAGTCTCAGTATTTAATTTTAAATATTAATTAAAATTAGAATTGGTAATCATTTTAATCCTGACTAAAATTTGTGCCAGCAGTCGCGGTTATACTTAGAGGGTAAATAAATATAATTTGGTATTTATAGTAAATTATTAGTAAAATATATATTATTATTTTTTTTAAAGGGTGAAATCGGGATTTAATTATAATAATAATTTAAAAATAAAACAAAAACAAACTATAAATTTTAATATATAAACTAGGATTAGATACCCTATTATAATTAAAGTGAAAAATTGCCAGATTATTAACAGTTATTTTCTTTAAATCCAGAGAATTTGGCGGTATTTTAGTCCTTTTAGAGGAACCTGTTTCATAAACGATAAGCCACGAATATCTTACCTAATTTAGAATTTGTATACCGTCATTATCAGATAACTTTGATAGAATAAGTTGTTGAAAATAATAAAATTAAGAAAATTAGATCAAGGTGCAGTTTATAATTAGGAGCAAATGGGTTACAATAAAAATAATTTAAACGAATTTAATAATGAAATTTAATAATGAAGGTGGATTTAATTGTAATATAATTAATTTTAATTACTTGATATAGGCTCTAAAATATGTACATATCGCCCGTCGCTTTCGCCTAAAAATGAAATAAGTCGTAACAAAGTAGATGTGCCGGAAGGCGTATCTAGAAGTTAAAGTAAAGCTTATTATAAAGCATTCCGCTTACACCGGAAAGAATATTGTGCAATTCGATATACTTTAAGATTAAAACTTATTATTATAATAATTTTATTTATTGTTGTAAGAAAAATAATTTTAAACAAAAATAATTAGTATTAATAAAGAAATTTATAAAAGATAATAGTTAATAGTATTGTAAAAGAATGTTAATATATTAGTAAAATAATCAAATAATAGAAGTTAGAATGTGCCTTGTGTATCATAAAATAATAAATTAATTTTTACATAAAATAATCCCGAAAAAAAGGTAGTTAGATTATTAATAAAGTTTTTGTATTAACAAAATTAATAATAATAATCTAGAGATGAAATATCAGTCGAACTTTTATATCTGGTTTTAAATAAAATGAATTTAATTCAAGCTTTATTTTAAAAAAATAGAGTTAAAGAGTAAGGGGGTGAGCTTTTTACTCAATTATAAAAAAAATATAAATTTAAATAAATAATTCTTGAAATTTAGGCTTATAAGTAGCCATTTTTTAAAAGTGTTTTAACTAATATTTGGAATAATTTAATATTTAAAATAATTTTATTATAGTAATTTAAAACTATTAAAAATAATAATTAAAAGGTTATTATGTTCTTATTAGTATAAATTTATTTTATTAAAAAAATTTATTTTAATTTTAAAAAAAATTATAATTTTATTTGATATTTAAAAAGAACTCGGCAAAAAGATTCTTGCCTGTTTAACAAAAACATGTCTATATGAAGGTGTATATAGTTTGGCCTGCTCACTGATTAAATTAAAGAGCCGCAGTATTTTGACTGTGCGAAGGTAGCATAATAAATTGTCTTTTAAATAAAGGCTTGAATGAAAGGTTGGACAAAGTATCATCTGTTTCTTAAATATTTATTGAATTTGACTTTTAAGTGAAAAGGCTTAAATAAATCAAAAAGACGATAAGACCCTATAAATCTTTACAATAAATATATTTTATATTTTAGTTTATAAGTGAATGAGATATAAAAATATAGGTTTGTTGCGCTGGGGCGGCGTAGATATATAAATAAACTGTCTATAGTTTAAATACAATAATCATTGCTTAATATAAATTGATCCTTAAATAGATTAAAAGATTAAGATACTTTAGGGATAACAGCGTTATTTTTTTTGAGAGTTCTTATCGAAGAAAAAGTTTGCGACCTCGATGTTGAATTAAAGTTTCTCTGTGGTGTAGCCGCTATAAGAGAGAGTCTGTTCGACTTTTAATACTTTACATGATTTGAGTTCAGACCGGCGTGAGCCAGGTTGGTTTCTATCTTTTGTTAAAAATAAAATTATTTTAGTACGAAAGGATTAAATAATTAAAACATTTTTATAATTTAGAATATTAATATCCTTTTAAAAATTAATTTACAAATTAATAATATTATATAAATAATAAGAGGAAAACATTGTAAATGTTTATTTTTATTATTATGTTAGTTAATTACTTGTTACTTATTATTTGTGTTTTAGTTGGTGTTGCTTTTGTTACTTTATTAGAGCGAAAAATTCTAGGATATATTCAAATTCGTAAAGGTCCTAATAAAGTAGGATACATAGGACTTCTTCAGCCTTTTTCTGATGCAGTAAAATTATTTCTTAAAGAGCAAACTGTGCCCAGTATATCTAATTTTTTGCCATATTATTTATCTCCTGTTTTTAGTTTATTTATTTCTTTGTTAGTTTGAATAGTAGTTCCATATGAGAGAGGTATACTAAGATTTAATATAGGTATTTTATTTTTTTTATGTTGTTTGAGTTTAGGGGTATATTCTACATTAAGAGCAGGTTGATCTTCAAATTGTAAATATTCTATATTAGGAAGATTGCGTGCGGCCGCACAAACAATTTCTTATGAAGTAAGATTAGCTATTATTTTATTATCAGTAATTTTTTTAGTGGGTGGATTTAATTTAAATTTATTTAATTTATACCAAGAAAAGTTTTGATTATTATTATTAACTTTTCCTCTTTCTATAATATGATTAGCTTCTTGTTTGGCTGAAACTAATCGAACTCCTTTTGATTTTGCTGAAGGAGAGTCAGAGTTAGTATCTGGGTTTAATACAGAATATAGTAGAGGAGGTTTCGCGCTTATTTTTATAGCAGAATATGCTAGAATTTTATTTATAAGAATACTTTTTTCGTTAATTTTTTTAGGGGGAAGCCCCTGTAGATTATTATTTTATATTAAAACTGTTTTTGTTTCTTTTATATTTATCTGGGTGCGGGGCACTTTACCCCGACTTCGCTATGATAAGCTTATATATTTAGCTTGAAAAAGATTTTTACCTGTTTCTCTTAATTATTTAATTTTTTTTATGGGGCTAAAGATATTTTGTTTTTGTATTCTTTTATAGTTAAAATTCAAGAAGTAGTTTAAATAAAAATTCTAGTTTTGGGAATTAGAGATAAGACATTCGTTTTTTTTTTGAAAATTATCATATAGAGATAATATATATAAATAAGGCTTCATTGGTAAATTCTAAATATCTGTTATGTACGTAACAGAGTTAGAAAAATGAAAAAAGATGTAAAATATATTAAATTTACCGATTTTCCTAAAAATTTTAACTCTAGAGAAGAAAAGTAATTAATGTTAATAAACCTATATGATTTATAAATTTTAATTTTAGTCTTAAAGTAACGATGGAAGGTGATTTTGTACACCCTGGAAAAGTGGGAGGAGTCACCTTGCATCGTACATACGTATGAATAGATTGGAAGTCCTACCTTTCTTCTTAGGGATGCGGTATTTTTTAAATAATTTGGTCAAGATACAAGTTTTGTTAAAATGTAATTTTATATTTAAGCTTGGTACTCAATAAGTTGGATTCTTAAGTATGGATTATACGGTCGCTCTAGTAATCATAAGAGTGAAGTCTTTCCACTTGGATTATACGGTCGCTCTAGTAATCATAAGAGTGAAGTCTTTCCACTTGGATTATACGGTCGCTCTAGTAATCATAAGAGTGAAGTCTTTCCACTTGGATTATACGGTCGCTCTAATTATACCTTATATACTTTATATAATTAGTTTGTAATAAATGTAAATCTCTATATATATATAGGTTTAATTAATGTAAGGTTATATCCTTACTTTACTTGATAGTAAATCTTAAGTGTTTATCTATATTTAAGGTAAAAACATTAAAATAAGTAATAAGTATGGGGGTTTAAGCTAAATTATGAGTTAAAATAAACATAATTAAATTATGCTTATTACTTTATTATTAGTTTAAATCTTCGAAAGAATAAACAAGTACTTGAAATTTACTATCAGGTAAAGTAAGGATATAATCTTACATTAATTAAGCCTATATATACATTAATCTAAACTTTATTTTCAAAAAAACATTCATATTGGTTTAGACCTATTAGAATTTCAATTTTATATTATTAGCTTTAATTTCTTCAATTACACTAAGGATTTATTATTTAATTATAGATTTATTAACTTTTATAAATGTTCTCCAATTCTATTCATAGATACTATCTAAATAATAAAATATTAATATTTATAAGTTTGTTTCAATTAATTCATTTATTTCTCTAGAGATAACATTTTCAGGAATATCGGTAGTTGCTTATAATTTGTTCATCTTTTTCATTTTTCTAACTCCGTTACATACAGAGTTAGAAATATTCAGTTTATTTATATAGTTATTTATATAGTTATTTATATAGTTATTTATATAGTTATTTATATAGTTATTTATATAGTTATTTATATAGTTATTTATATAGTTATTTATATAGTTATTTATATAGTTATTTATATAGTTAATAATTTTTAATAATTTTTAATAATTTTTAATAATTTTTAATAATTTTTAATAATTTTTAATAGATATTATATTCTAATAATAAAAGAAATATAATAATTCGTAATTAGATTTACAATCTAACGCTTAAACCTCAGCCATTTTATCTTTTATATTTTATTAAAAATAATATATTACTTATAATATTTAAATATATTTTAATTATTAAGTTTTATTAACTTATTTAATGTTTTCAAAACATTTGTTTTATTTTAAACTAAATAATTATATTAATAAACCATTATTTATAATTTATAAATATTAAACTATTTTTCTATCTCATCATCGAAGAATTAATGGATTTAAAATATAATATGAAAAATATAAAAAAGTTAAAATTTGTCCTGTTAAAACGTAAGGTTCTTCTACGGGTCGAGCTCCAATTCATGTTAGTTGAATAACTATTGAGATAAAAAATCAGAATAATCATTGATTTACAGGATAAAAGGCCAATCCTCGAAATTTTGATTTGTGAGTGAAAGGGAAAGTTATTAGGGCTGCAACTGATAAAACTAACGCAATAACTCCCAATGCTTTATTAGGAATTGATCGCAAAATTGCATAGGCAAATAAAAAATATCACTCAGGTTGAATATGTTTTGGTGTTACTATTGGGTTAGCCGGAATAAAATTATCTGGATCTATTAGAGCGTATGGGAATAAAAGGGATAATATTAATAAAGCTCATAATATAACTACGAATCCTACAATATCCTTATATGTAAAATAGGGGTGAAAGGGAACTTTATCTACTTGTCTAGAAATACCCAGGGGGTTATTAGCCCCTGTTTGGTGTAAAAATATAATATGTACTACAGATAGAGCTATCACTACAAAGGGAAATAAAAAGTGTAAAGAATAAAATCGTGTTAAAGTAGCATTTTCAACTGCAAATCCACCTCAAATTCAATTTACTAAATAAGTTCCTACATATGGAATTGCTGAGAATAAATTTGTAATTACTGTAGCACCTCAAAAAGACATCTGCCCCCAAGGTAGAACGTAACCTAAAAATGCTGTTGCTATAACTAAAAATAAAATAATAACTCCAACAATTCACGCTGGAATATTTATATAAGATCCATAATAAACTCCACGCCCAATATGAAGATATAAACATACAAAAAAGAAGGAAGCCCCATTAGCATGGAGCGACCGAATTAATCAGCCATAATTTACATCTCGGTGAATATGAGCTACAGAAGAAAAAGCTAAATCTACATGTGCTGTATAATGTATAGATAAAAATAATCCTGTTATAATTTGAATAATTAAACACAATCCAAGTAAAGATCCAAAATTTCAAAATGTTGAAATATTACTAGGTAGTGGCATATCAACTAATGCTCCATTAATAATTCTAATTAAAGGGTGAGTTTTACGAACTGGTATTTTCATAAGTTATAAGACGAAGTGGGCTAGAAGAAGATTTTATAATTTTTACTACAACTAATAAAGCAAGAAGTAAATAACTAATAATAAAAAAGGTAAAGAATGCTGAAGGTGTATTATAAATTGGACTATTAAATAATGAGTTTGATCTAAATTTATATTCGTTTATTAAAGAGGATGATATTATTAGTATTTTGTTTGATAAAATAATAGGATCATAAATAATTAACATAAAAAATACCACTACAACAATAGCAAAAGATAAAAGAAAAAAGTTAATATCAATAGTAAATTGTTCATTTGAAGCTAGAGAAGCTACATAAATAAATAACACTAATATTCCCCCCAAAAAAATTAGAAATAGAATATAAGAAAATCAAAAAGTTTTATTTAGTGTTCCAGAAGCAACTGCTACTAAAGTTGTTTGAATAAGTAAAATTAACCCTGCAGACAGAGGATGAGAAACTCGTATAAAAGACATAGAGAATATAATAATAATGGGTAGAATTAAATATAAAATTTCGTAGTATATTTACTTAACGAAGTTTTAAGAAATTAAAAATTTCAATTTTGATTTACAAGACCAATGTTTTTTATTTAAACTATTAAAACTACTTTAATTAATGATAATTCTGAATAATAGTATAACCTTAGTTTCTTTTTTTATAGTATTTAGTGGGCTATGATCATTTGTATCTTACCGTAAACATTTATTAAATACATTATTGAGATTAGAATTTATTATATTAGGAATTTTCTTCTTTATAAATAATTGTATTTCTGGAATTGGAAGAGAAGTATATTTCGTTTTATTTTTCTTAACATTAGCTGCTTGTGAGGGAGCCTTAGGTCTTTCTTTATTAGTTTCGATTGTTCGTAGTCATGGTAATGACTATTTTAACAGATTTAGAACCTTAGGATGTTAAAGTTTATTTTATCTCTTATAATATTAATAATTTTTATTAGGGAGTGAAATTTGGTTCAGAGTGGACTTTTTATTTTATGTTTTCTATTAAGTATTTTTTCATATCATGATTTTTATATAAGAAGTTTAGGATTTGGATTGGGTACAGATTACTTAAGATATATTTTAATTTTACTTAGAGCTTGAATTATATCTTTAGTAATTAGATCAAGTACTAAAGTAAATTTTTTAAATGTTTACCCTTCTTCTTTTTTATTCGTAAATTTACTTCTTTTGGCTGCTTTATTTATTACTTTTAGTTCTATAGATTATTTAATATTTTATATTAGTTTTGAAGCTTCTTTAATTCCTACTTTAATTTTAATTTTAGGTTGAGGTTATCAACCAGAGCGGATCCAAGCGGGGGTATATATATTATTTTATACTTTATTAGCTTCTTTACCTTTATTAGTTTCTATCCTATATATTTATAAAATTAATGGAAGTTTAAGAATTGGTTTAATATATAATATAGTTGGGCAGTCTAGTATTAATCTAATTTGATTTATTTGCTCTATAATGGCCTTTGTGGTTAAATTACCTATATATCTTTTTCATTTATGATTACCTAAAGCTCACGTTGAGGCCCCTGTAGCTGGTTCTATAATTTTAGCTGGTGTTTTATTGAAACTTGGGGGGTATGGCCTTATTCGTATTTTACCTTTATTTGGAGAATTAAATAAAAGAATTAATTGACTTTGAATTGGATTAAGAATTTTAGGTGGTTTTATTGTTAGATTAATTTGTTTACGGCAAGTAGACATAAAATCTTTAATTGCTTATTCTTCTGTAGCCCATATGGGATTAGTTCTAAGAGGTTTAGTAATATTTGGTTGGTGAGGAATAAATGGAGCTGTAGTGGTTATAGTTGGCCATGGTTTGTGTTCTTCTGGTATATTTTGTTTAGCTAATATAGTTTATGAGCGTATGGGCAGCCGCAGACTTTTAATTAACAAGGGTTTAATAAATTTTATACCTAGAATAGCTCTATGGTGATTTTTATTAAGAATTGGTAATATAGCGGCCCCCCCTACTATTAATTTATTAGGTGAAATTAATTTAATTATAAGAATAGTAAGATGAAGTAAAGTTACTATATTGGGAATTTGTTTACTATCTTTCTTTAGGGCAGGTTACACATTATATTTATATTCATTAAGTCAGCATGGTTTATTTTCAAGTTCTTTATATTCTTGTTGTTCAGGTAAAGTGCGTGAATATTTAGTATTAAGTTTGCATTGAATTCCTTTAAATATTCTAATTTTAAAAAGTATTGTAATTATACCTAATTTTTATTTAAATAGTTTAATAATAAAACATTGGTTTGTGGTACCAAAAATATAATTTTGTTTATTTTAAATCATCATTTGAAAAATATCAATTAGTTTAAGCAGAATATTATTTTTATTACTATTATCTATTTTTTCTATAATAATATCTTTATTTTGTATTTTATTCGAAAAATGTTATGTAGCGGAGTGGGAAATTTTATCTATTAATTCTAATTCAATTTTAGCCACATTTATTTTCGATTGAATATCTTTAATATTTTTAGGTTTTGTATTATTAATTTCTTCTATAGTAATTTTTTACAGGGGTGATTATATAATAGGAGATTATAATATAAATCGTTTTATTTATTTAGTTTTGGCTTTTGTATTTTCTATGGCCATGTTAATTATTAGTCCTAATTTAATTAGAATTTTATTGGGTTGGGATGGATTAGGTTTAATTTCTTACGCTTTAGTAATTTATTATCAAAATGAAAAAAGAGCTAATGCTGGGATACTTACTGTATTATCAAATCGTATCGGAGATGTTGCTATTTTACTTAGAATTGGTTTAATATTTAAACTTGGTGGATGAAATTTCATTTTTTATAGTTATTATTTAACAGATTGTGATAGTATAATATTGAAATTATTAATTATAATGGCCGCTATAACAAAAAGTGCTCAAATTCCTTTCTCTGCCTGACTGCCAGCAGCTATGGCTGCTCCTACCCCTGTTTCTGCCCTAGTACATTCTTCTACACTAGTTACAGCTGGTGTTTATTTAATAATTCGATTTAGTCCTTCTTTATTAGGTTCTAAAGTTTCTATTTTATTATTACTAATCTCTTGTTTAACTATATTTATATCAGGGCTGGGGGCTAATTTTGAATATGATTTAAAAAAAATTATTGCGCTATCTACTCTTAGTCAGTTAGGTGTAATATTAAGAATTTTATCTTTAGGTTTTTCTAGATTAGCATTTTTTCATTTATTGACACATGCTTTATTTAAAGCATTATTATTTATATGCGCCGGGGTAGTAATTCATAATGTAAAGGAATTTCAAGATATTCGTTATATGGGAAGACTTTGCAGAAAGATACCACTAACTAGGATATGTATAAATTTGGCTAATTTAGCCCTATGTGGTACTCCATTTTTAGCCGGTTTTTATTCTAAAGACCTAATTTTAGAAATAGCCTTTATAAGATGAATTAACTTAGTTTGTTTTATTTTATATGTGGTAGCTACAAGGTTAACTGTTTGTTATACATTTCGTTTAGTTTACTATAGGCTTACGGGAGTTTTTAATTTAAGATCTTATAGAGCTGTAAGTGATAGCTCTTATGTTATAACTAATCCTATAATTGTTTTAGGATTTGGTGCTATTTTTGGAGGTGCTATATTATCTTGAATTATTTTTCCTGAGAGTTATATAATCTGTATAAGTTTATCTATTAAAATATTAACATTATTTATTAGAATTATTGGTGGTATTTTGGGCTATTTATTAAATATAATAACTATTGATTATAAATTAAAATCCTTAGGAGTTTATAATTTAGTTGTTTTTATAGGTTCTATATGATTTATACCTTTTATTTCAACTTTAAATTTTTCTAAAAATAGCTTAAAGGGGGGTGCAATATTTTATAAACTATGTGACAAGGGATGATCTGAAACCTTAGGAGGCCAGGGTTTATTTAACACTGTAATTAAATTTTCTTTATCTAGACAAATTCTTCAGGATAATGGTATTAAAGTTTTCATAAAAATATTCTTAGTATTATCTATTATCTTATTATTATTTATTATTTAAACTTTTATAATTTATTTGCAGAGAATATCGCGCTGAAGATGCGAAAGAGGTAAATCTACCTGAAAGTGTTTTTAAAAGATTTATTCTTTAGCTTTACAGTGAAAATGTAAAATGTTTAAAATTACACTATAAAAACGAGAAATGAATGGAATTAAACCACTCAAGTTAAAAGTTAGAAGCTTTTTCTTTGGCAGAAATCTCTATTATTTGATAGGAATTAATTCTAATTCAATATTATCATTAACAATGACGCACCTCTTTTTGGTTTCTATCAAAATTAGAGGTCTTAATGTCCAAAATTTAGGTCGAAACTAAACGCAATTATTTCGCTTTCTAATCAAATTAATAATAAGTTTTATAATTTATTAACCCCCTCATCAATAAATAAAAATATAAAGAAAAAGTCAGACTACGTCTACAAAATGTCAGTATCATGCAGCAGCTTCAAATCCAAAATGGTGTCCAGGGGAAAAATGACACTTATATAAACGAAATAAACAAATTATAAGAAAGGATGTTCCAATAATTACATGTAATCCATGGAATCCTGTAGCTACAAAAAACGTAGCCCCAAACACTGAGTCTGCAATAGTAAATGGAGCTTCAACATATTCTAAAGCTTGAAGTGCAGAGAAATATAATCCTAAAATTACTGTAATTAAAAGCCTTTGTATAGATTGTTTATGGTTTCCTTCTATAATTGCGTGGTGGGCTCAAGTTACAGTTGCGCCTGAAGATAAAAGAATAATAGTATTTAATAATGGAATTTGGAATGGATTAAATGGATCGATACCTTTGGGGGGTCAAGATATTCCAATTTCTGCAGTAGGAGATAATCTTCTGTGAAAAAATGCCCAGAAAAATGAAAAAAAGAATAAAACTTCAGACACAATAAATAAAATTATACCTCAACGTATTCCGTTTACTACAATTTTAGTGTGAAGTCCCTGATAAGTAGATTCTCGAGTTACATCTCGTCATCATTGAATTATTGTTAAAACTGTTGTTAAGAGTCCTAGTATTAACAAATCTATATTAAATTGGTGAAATCATTTAACTAGACCTGTTGTTAATATTATAGCTCTAATTGAACCAGTTAGGGGTCAGGGTCTTATATCAACTAAGTGATATGGGTGTATACCATGGGATAATGTCATTAGTTAACTTCACTAGCGAAAAGTGTTCTTAATACTGCAAATACATATGATTGAATTACTGCAACAGCAGATTCTAAAAGTAAAAGTAGAATTTGTGAAAAAATAAGAATAGTTAAAAGGTAAGAGTTTAAAGAAGGTCCAGTTCCTCCTGATAGTGTTAATAAGAGATGTCCAGCTATTATGTTGGCAGCTAATCGAACTGCTAATGTACCTGGACGAATAATATTTCTGATTGTTTCAATTAGTACTATAAATGGTATTAAAATTGCTGGAGTACCTTGAGGGACTAAATGGGCAAATATATGTTGGGTGTGATTTACTCAACCAAAGATTATAAATGTTAACCATAAAGGTAAAGAGAGGGCTAAAGTTATTGCTAAGTGTCTTGATCTTGTAAAAATATAAGGAAAGAGCCCTAAAGAATTATTAAATACAATTAAAGAAAAAAGAGAAATAAAAATAATAGTTCTTCTTTTTTGGGTAGGACCTAAAATAGTTCTAAATTCTTTATGAAGAGCTAAATTAATTTTATTTCATAAAAGAGATCACCGTGATGGTGAAATTCAAAATAAATAAGGAATAAATAATAATCCTAAAAAAGTTGAAAGTCAATTTAATGGTAAATTAATTAATCTTGATGATGGTTCAAAAATAGAAAATAAATTAGTTATCATTTTCAGTGTTTTTCTTCAGACTTAATTGATATTTTATCTGCTCTTATTTTTTCAGGTGATATAACATAATAATTAGAAATAAAGAATAATAAAAAAATTAGCAAGAATATAAATATTAGATTTAATCATATAAGGGGGGCTATTTGAGGAATTAAAAAATATCTTAAGATTATTTAAGTTAAACTTATATTTAAAAATATATTTTTTATACAATTATAAATAAAGAAGGAATTATAAGTCCAAATATATTTATAAAGATAATAAGTGGACTAGATAATAAATTAGTTTTATTTAAATCATATATTAAAGAAGATTTAAAGCTCGGTGCTGAAAAAGTTAAAAATGGAATAGCAATTCGTAGATAAAAGTATAATGTAATTAAAGTACAAGATAAAAGTACGATAAATAATATAAATATATTAAAATTATTTAATTCTTGGATAATAAATCATTTGGGAATAAATCCTGTAAATGGTGGTAAACCTCCCAAAGAAAATAAGGCTATAAATATTGGAAAATTTGAAGCCGAAGAAGATTCTTTTTTATCAATAAGATTACTGATATAGAAAGCTTGGTGATTATGGAAAATTAAAGCTACTGATCTAGAAATACAACAGTAAAATAAAAAATATATAAACATTATATTTTCTCTTATAATAGCAGCTGCAAGTATTCATGCTATGTGGTTAATTGAAGAAAAAGCTATAATTTTTCGTAAAGACGTTTGATTAATTCCTATAATTGATCCAATAATTGCAGATAATACTGCAGATATAATAACTACAGTATAAGTTTGCTGATATGGTATTAATAATAAAATAAGCGAAAGTGGTGCAATTTTTTGAATTGTTATTAAGATAATTAATCGTGGTCAGGATAATCCTTCTATAATTTGAGGAAACCAGAAGTGAAAAGGTGCGGCACCTAGTTTTAATAATAAGGCTGAAAGAATCATAAAAAAAGAAATATCAGAAGATATTAATATTAAAGATCTTCTAAAAATAATAAATGAAGATCCTAGCGCTTGAATCAGAAAATATTTAAGAGCAGCTTCAGATGAGTAGCGGTTATTTATTGTTAGAATAATAGGGATAAATGATATTAAATTTAGTTCTAGTCCTACTCATGCTATAAATCAAGAGGGAGCCGAAATGGCCATTACTACTCCTAAAGATAAGGTAGATATAAATATTATGTTCGATAAAGATAAAAAAATCTTAAATAGAATTTCAAATTCATTATAGAATATTTATTCTATAGCTTGAGCTTATATTTAAAAATATTTGTATGTGGGGCTTAGTTAATTTTTTTTTAAATTTATTACTTTAATTTACATTTTTTGAAAATATCTTAATTAGATGATTTAAGTATGACAAACTTATGTTATATTTTAACTAATTCTCAAATTATTACTTTTTAATTTTAAATTAAAAGAGAGAATACTAGTCTCATAGACGGGGTATGAGCCCGTAAGCTTTATTTAGCTTATCTTTTAAAGTATAAATAGAATAAATCTATATAATTAACAATATCAATGTTACCCTTTAATCAGGCATTATACTAAATTATTTTGTTTAAGCTAGCTCTTACAGAACATTTTATGAATGCAAATCATATATTTTATAATAAATTATAGCTTAATAAATAATTATTCTGCCCACTCTAAAGCACCTTGTCTTCACTCATAATATAACCCAAATAATAAAATAAATAAAAATATTAATCCAGTTACAGCTCAAGTAAAGATATTTGATAAATGAATAATATAAGCTAGGGGTAGAATTAGTGTAATTTCTACATCAAAAATTAAAAAAATTACAGCAATTAAAAAAAATCGTAAAGAAAATGGAAGTCGAGCAGAGCCTTTTGGATCAAATCCACATTCGTAGGGTGAATTTTTTTCGCGGTCTATAGTTGTTTTTTTTGATAATAAAGATGCAATAATTATTACAGCACATCTAATTAATAAAGTAAGGAAAGTGCAGAAAAGTAAAAATAAAATTATTTTTTCTAATTAATTTAGACCTTTTGGTTGGAAGCCAAATATACTTAATATACTAAAAAAATCAGCAAGAAGTATTATTTACTATTATAGGCTTAAAAGACCCACACCTACAACTTCGGTCACCTAGCTAATATAATAAATTAGTCATCTTTAGAAGATGAAACCCAATTCAAAAAGGAATCAACTGATACTCTTTCGATTACAATTGGTATAAACCTGTGATTTGCTCCACAAATTTCTGAACATTGTCCATAGAAAAGTCCAGGCCGGGTAATTATAAATCTTACTTGATTTAGTCGTCCTGGAATAGCATCTGCTTTTACCCCTAGTGCTGGAACTGTTCAAGAGTGAATAACATCTGCTGCTCTAATAAGAACTCGAATTTGAGTATTTATGGGTAAAACTGTTCGATTATCAACATCTAATAATCGAAAGTTTGAAGATTCTATCTCATTGAGGGGAATTATATAAGAATCAAATTCTAATTGAAGAAAGTCAGAATATTCATAACTTCAGTATCACTGATGTCCAATGGTTTTAAGAGTTACTCTAGGATTATTTACTTCATCTAATAAATAAAGAAGTCGTAAAGAAGGTAATGCAATAAAAATTAAAATAAATGCAGGTAAAACAGTTCAAATAATTTCAATTGTTTGATTCTCTAGAAGAAATCGATTAATATAAGAATTAGCAAATAAAGATGCTATTATATATCCTACAAGTGTAGTAATTAAAATTAAGACAATTATTGCATGATCGTGAAAAAAAATTAATTGTTCTATCAAGGGGGAAGCTCTATCTTGAAATCCTATGTGTGCTCATGTTGCCATTAGTTTAAATATATATATATATATTAAGAGAAATTATATAATATTTCATTACAAGAGCTTAAATCTTGGACACTTTCTGCCACCTTAATTTTCTAAAAGGATAAATATATCTCCATAACAAGATCCTAAATCTTGGGCATTATTCTGCCATTTTAGAAGTATTTATAAATTAAGAATTAGAAACCATTGGGATTTCTATATATCTATGATCTGCAGGAGGATAAGAGTGTTCTCATTCAACTGAAGTTGGAAAAAATGTTGAAAATATTACAGATCGTGACGCCACTAAAGACTCTCACACAATAATAATAAAGCCTAATACAGCAACTAAAGAAACTATAGAACCTATTGATGATAATACATTTCATGCAGTGTAAGCATCAGGGTAGTCAGAGTACCGGCGAGGTATTCCATTTAACCCTAAAAAATGTTGAGGAAAGAAAGTAATATTTACTCCTACAAATATAACAAAAAAATGAATTTTAAGTCATGTAGGATTTAATGAGAGTCCTGTAAATAAAGGATACCAGTGAGTGATTCCAGCAAAAATTCCAAATACAGCTCCCATAGATAAAACATAATGAAAGTGAGCAACTACATAATATGTGTCGTGTAAAATAATATCAAGAGATGAATTAGCTAGAACAACTCCTGTTAATCCACCTACAGTAAAAAGGAAAATAAAACCTATTGCTCATAATAATGACGGACTATAATTTACTTGAGCTCCGTGTAGAGTTCCTAATCATCTAAAAATTTTGATACCTGTAGGTACTGCAATAATTATAGTGGCTGATGTAAAATATGCTCGAGTGTCTACATCTATACCTACAGTAAATATATGATGTGCTCATACTAAAAATCCTAAGATTCCAATTGCTAGTATAGCATAAATTATACCTAAAGTTCCAAAAGATTCAGCTTTACCTGACTCTTGTCTTACAATATGTGAAATTATTCCAAATGCCGGTAGAATTAAAATGTAAACTTCGGGGTGTCCAAAAAATCAAAACAAATGTTGGTATAAAACTGGGTCTCCTCCTCCTGCAGGGTCAAAAAAAGAGGTGTTTAAATTTCGATCTGTAAGTAATATAGTAATAGCTCCTGCTAAAACTGGTAGTGATAATAAAAGTAGAATTGCAGTAATAAATACGGATCACACAAATAAAGGTATACGGTCTAAGGTTATTCCTTGTGGACGTATATTAATAACTGTAGTTATAAAATTTACAGCCCCTAAAATAGAAGATACTCCAGCCAAATGCAAAGAAAAAATACCTAAATCCACTGATGCTCCTGCATGTGCAATTGCTGCGGATAGTGGTGGGTAAACAGTTCATCCTGTTCCTACTCCTCTTTCTACTATACCTCTAGTTAATAAAAGAGTTAAAGAGGGGGGTAGAAGTCAAAAACTTATATTATTTATTCGTGGAAATGCTATATCTGGTGCTCCTAATATTAGGGGTACTAGTCAATTTCCAAACCCTCCAATTATAATAGGTATAACTATAAAAAAAATTATTACAAAGGCATGTGCTGTAACAACTACATTATAGATTTGATCATCTCCAATCAAACTACCTGGTTGTCCTAGTTCAGCTCGAATAATTAAACTTAAAGAAGTCCCCACTATTCCAGCTCAAGCCCCGAAAATAAAATATAGTGTACCAATATCTTTATGGTTAGTTGAAAAAAATCATCGTTTCGT